CGATTGCCCGAGAATTGAGACAGTTCAATTTTACTAAAATAGTTTCATTAGCTCCCGAGGTATTATAAAATGAGACCACGGTATGGTTATAGTAGGCTATTTAAAAGAAATAGATTAAGATTCATTTAGTAGATTTTGTCTCACGTATATACCTTTCAAAATTCGTATTCATAAACAAATATATAAAAAAAAAAGAAAAACATGTTGATTATATCCAAATTTGGAGGCACCAAAAATTTTAATTAATCATGGGTAGTGATACTATTGCTGACATAATAACCTCTATACGAAATGCCGATATGTATAGAAAAAGCGTGGTTCGAGTAGCATCTACTAATATCAGCCAAAGTATTGTTAAAATACTTTTACGCGAGGGTTTTATCGAAAACGTGAGAAAACATCGAGAAAACAACAAATCTTTTTTGGTTTTAACCCTACGACATAGAAGAAACAGGAAAAGTACTTATAGAAATCTTTTAAATTTAAAACGGATCAGTAAGCCCGGGCTACGAATCTATTCTAACTATCAAAGAATTCCTAGAATTTTAGGCGGGATGGGCGTTGTAATTCTTTCTACCTCTCGGGGTATAATGACAGACCGAGAGGCTCGACTAGAAAGAATAGGCGGAGAAATTTTGTGTTATATATGGTAATCTTTCTAATATCCAAATTGAATATGAAACTTCTTTTTTGTGAAAAAGAAAAGAGAAGAGGTGGGTTGTCTAATAGGGTTCTTCCTCCACTAGTTGATACTTCAAGGGGGTTTTACCTGGAATGAAAGAACAAAAATGGATTCATGAAGGTTTAATTACTGAATCGCTTCCCAACGGCATGTTCCGAGTTCGTTTAGATAATGAAGATATTATTCTAGGTCATGTTTCAGGAAAGATCCGACGTAGTTTTATACGGATACTGCCAGGAGATAGAGTCAAAATTGAAGTAAGTCGTTATGATTCAACCAGAGGTCGTATAATTTATCGACTCCGCAACAAAGATTCGAAAGATTAGGTGTTTTTTCAACTTCACTATTTATTTCGTAGGAATACGATTTGAAATTGAAAATTTCAAGAAACTTATTTTCTTCCAAGAAGTGGATTCAAAATTAAAGTAAGGAGTGACAAATATGAAAATAAGAGCTTCCGTTCGTAAAATTTGTGAAAAATGTCGACTAATCCGTCGTCGGGGACGAATTATAGTAATTTGTTCCAACCCAAGACATAAACAAAGACAAGGATAATAAGACTCGTTAAAGACCTGATATACAAATAGGGGATCTGTTTTGACCTGAAATGGATATATCCATATATCTCTGACTCAAATTTATGAGATGATAAAATATGGCAAAAGCTATACCGAAAAAGAGTTCACGTGGACGTATTGGTTCACGTAAGAGTACACGTAAAATACCAAAGGGGGTTATTCATATTCAAGCAAGTTTCAATAATACCATTGTGACTGTTACAGATGTACGGGGGCGTGTGGTTTCTTGGTCCTCCGCCGGTACTTGTGGCTTCCGAGGTACAAGAAGAGGGACGCCATTTGCTGCTCAAACCGCAGCGGCAAATGCTATTCGTGCAGTAGTAGATCAAGGTATGCAACGAGCAGAAGTCATGATTAAAGGTCCCGGTCTCGGAAGAGACGCAGCATTACGAGCTATTCGCAGAAGTGGTATACTATTAACTTTCGTACGGGATGTAACTCCTATGCCACATAATGGCTGTAGACCCCCGAAGAAACGGCGTGTGTAGAAATCAAAATAGAAGATATTTCACTAGCAAGAGAAACAAGAGAAATAAATGATTCAATGATCTGATCAAATAATATTATTATGGTTCGAGAGAAAATAGCAGTATCTACTCGGACACTACAGTGGAAGTGTGTTGAATCAGCAGCAGACAGTAAGCGTCTTTTTTATGGGCGCTTTATTCTGTCTCCGCTTATGAAAGGTCAAGCAGACACAATAGGCATTGCGATGCGAAGAGCTTTGCTTGGAGAAATCGAAGGAACATGTATAACACGCGCAAAATCTGAGAAAATATCTCACGAATATTCTACCATAATGGGTATTCAAGAATCAGTACATGAAATTTTAATGAATTTGAAAGAAATCGTATTGAGAAGTAATCTCTATGGAACTTGTGAGGCGTCTATTTGTGTCAGGGGCCCTGGATATGTAACTGCTCAAGATATCCTCTTACCGCCTTATGTAGAAATCGTCGATAATACACAGCATATAGCTTGCTTGACAGAACCCATTGAGTTGGTTATTGGATTACAAATAGAGAAGAATCGCGGATATCTTATAAAAGCGCCAAATACCTTTCAAGATGGAAGTTATCCTATAGATCCTGTATTCATGCCTGTTCGAAATGCGAATCATAGTATTCATTCTTATGAAAATGGTAACAAAGAAATACTATTTCTCGAAATATGGACAAATGGAAGTTTAACTCCTAAAGAAGCACTTCACGAAGCCTCCCGGAATTTGATTGATTTATTG